TTAAGAGATGCAACCGAAACAGAATTGATAAAACAGTCCTAGAAACCCAATTCTCCCACTTAGGCTTACAATGCTTTGGGATTTATAATATCAAAACTTATTAAGTTTCTTATATTATAATGTATAATAACGGCATAGATATTCTAATCTACTTCAATATTGAATACCAGAAAACTGTATGAATGTTGTATTTATTAACTTATATTATTATTAACGCGGGTATAGCTAATCTAGATCTCCGTCTTCTCTCTTCTTTTATTGCCCTCTTGTCCTGTCGTGTCGTTAATTGACAGTATGACTTAGGGCTCAATATAATTTGACCGAACAAATCATAGTTTGGTAAACCACCTTGAATCTACTGCGGAGTGAAGGATCTTGGATCCAACGCATAACCCTTTGGGAATCAGAAAGATAAAGACGAGAAAGACCAATGAAATCAAGTTTCAAGATTGTATAGTTTAATGGTAAAGTTTGATTACCATTAATCCTCAGAATAGTTAACGAGTTTTTCCCTTTTATTTATATCCTATGCATAACCTAAATCCTAAAGGCGGCTCTAGGCCTGAGTTATATTAAGTTAAGGTGGCCTTAGTTATCTATGGTATTTGTCTTATTACCCATTTCTAGTTGATTTATGAATGAAGGTGGCATAGGCCCCTATGGTCCAGTGGTTACGACCTCTCTCTTTCACGGAGAAAACGAGGGTTCAAGTCCCTCTGGGGGTATACCAAGACTAAAGACTATAGGAGTGGGATTTTCTATCAAGTGATCCGTATTTGTCAAGTCCTTCTATTAGTCTACTCAGAAGAGACTTTCTATTTTAGATCAAATGTTATATTTGATTTCAAGTGATATGTATTTGTCAAGTCTACTTGGGAGACGAAAGGAAGTTGATTATGGAACGTCTAAAATGAATTAGGCGTTGGGTCGATGCCCGAGTGGTTAATGGGGACGGACTGTAAATTCGTTGGCAATATGTCTACGCTGGTTCAAATCCAGCTCGGCCCAACAATTCGCCAATCTACTATCAGATGGTATAACCCTCTTGTTCTTAAGAAATACCTGATACAAGACAAGAGAATAAAAAAAAGAATCTAAATTTTCTGCTAGGTCTCTTCTTATTTCCCTGGGATTGTAGTTCAATAGGCTAGAGCACCGCCCTGTCAAGGCGGATGTTACGGGTTCGAGCCCCGTCAGTCCCGACGGATCCAATAAGTACATCAATTCGCCTCTCCATTTTCTGTGAAATGAAGGGGCAGAGAGAATAATTGAATTCCGAAGGCGTTTCCCTCTTTTTTTTTTCAGGATTCTCTCGAAGAAAGAACACACCCTAAAATAAAATGAAAATAACTAAAATAGTGAAGTTGACAGAATATTTCATCTTTTCTGCCGCGACTCGTCTTTCTCATACTTCTTTGTTTTGTCTTCCAAAGAAAAGAGGATCACTAAAATTTAAAACCTAATTCCTGTCTTTTTCCACTTCGCTTGTATTGTTTGTTGGTGGGGTTTTGTAGTTAATGGAAATGGACGGGTTAGATTATACTTCATTTGATGGTTCTACAAGGAAGACCTAAGGTAGGTTATAGAAAAGAAAGAACAGAAAAGAAGGATAAATAAAGGAATTTTTGATTGGTCCGGGAATCCTCTCTTGGATTCGGTATGGATAAAAGATCTTCATATGTTATATACTATTAATTCTCCACGACTAATTAATTTAATAGCTCAGATATTGTTATTCATGATATTGATCCGATTCAATATCATCGATAGGTAATGCATTCATTGAATTGACAGGTGAAAGATTTATCATCTCTATGGGATTAAATCCCGAGTTATTGTATTGTGAAATAAAAAAAAACGATGAGATTATGGAAGTAAATATTCTTGCATTTATTGCTACTGCACTGTTCATTTTAGTTCCTACTGCTTTTCTACTTATAATTTACGTAAAAACAGTAAGTCAAAATAATTAATTAATTACTTTAAATGAAACTCGACTTCTGAATTCTTTGAAGAAATCAAAAGAAAAGTATTCTATTTTTGCTGAAATCAAGGGGCTATAATCGGCGATATTCTATGAGATCCGAGAGTATAGTAAGTAAGAAATTTCTTTCTTACTTACCATACTCTCTATTAGTGTTATAGTAGTGTATAAAGTTGTACTTGACTTTCTAATAAAAAGGGTATGCTTCTATCTTCAATTCAATATATGTAGTTATTAATCCATATTTGGAATTGACGTAGGACCCAATCTTTTCTTTCATACATTTATATATATATATATTTATATTCCAATTCCAATGAATCTGAAAACTTCCAATGAATCGGAAATAATTGTTTTACTGTTATAGAATACATTTCTCCACTAGAATCTAATGGAATTTCGAAATGAAGATATTTTTATTTGAAAATTATTTCAATTTAAATAAAGAATGCGTTGCAGAACGATCTATAAAACAATTGATACCTTTTCATTTCTCAACTAAATTAGGAGTGCTTCTAAAGTCCACTTCTTCCCCATACTACGAGTGAAAGGGAAAAAGTAAAGACTACCATTAAAGCAGCCCAAGCGAGACTTACTATATCCATGTGAATTATGTCCCTTATCTCTATGATAGAATTATTCCATTATTGCTCACTAATAATAGTAGAATGAATGGTCCAGAGTCAAAAAGGGATTCTGGGCGAACACTATTGATGAATCAATCAAATAAATGGATTTTAAAAATTCCTATATGATTTATAATCCGTACCCTTTCCCGATTGTCTCTCTGAAGGAGTTGGTATTAGTATATTATACTCTTGACGAGGGGTAAAAATTGTTTTGGGCTTTTTTTTTTCTATAAAAGGTAAATTATCTATCCAATCTCAATCTAATAGTGATTGAATGCCTGAACACTCAGAGATTCTCGCGAGTCTATATATGTAGATTACAGTATAGAAAGTACTTTCCTAACTAGTAGTGGAATTCTCGGCCGGTTATCCAATGTAATTCAAGACCCAATCAATAGACATTACATTAGCAGTAGAAGAGAATCTGGAAGTCTTGCTTCGACCATTATAATCTTTCTTTGAATTTTAGATTCAAAGATTTCCAATCTTTTACAAAATCCCCAGAACATAAAAAAATAGCGGAACAGAATAAGAGATTTCGATTCGTTTGTTGATGAGGCGGCACCCGGATTTGAACTGGGGAAAAAGGATTTGCAGTCCCCCGCCTTACCACTCGGCCATGCCGCCAAAACGATACACAATAGGATAAAAATTTCCCTTTTTGAGTTGGATTAGTAAACTTGAGTTTATTGTACTTGCATCCCTTTTTAATCCTTTTTTCTAAATTTAGAAAAATTAGAAAATAAACCGTTTTTCCCCTTTTGATTGTATTTGATCTGCCCCTTAGATTGATTGTATAGTATCTCAAAACACAAAAACTTCCACTCACTTTTATATTGAAAAATCAAATGTATATTTTCACTCAAAAAGCCTAAATTTATGGGAACCATTAACTATTTATTGACTGACAATTCGTGAATTATTCTTGGATTTGAATATAAATTTTGGTTTGCCTACTGACATAAGAATAAGCAAAAATTTTTTGATACATACTTAATTTATTTTTTTAATCAAAAATACTTCTCAATTTCCATTATAACAAAAATTATAGGTATATGTAAACCCCAGAACGGATATTCTTATACAGATACCAAATTGGCTATTATGTTGCCTATAAATAAAGGGAATTCGTTGGAACAAAAAAAGGCCTGGCTGGGTATTGACCGGGCCAGGCCCAAAAGGCACTTCGAACAAAATAAAAGAAAGAAGGTGTTCTTTATTTATCTTTCTATTTGGATCTTTCGAGCATCTAAATTGAATTGCTAATTATATAATAACGATAAAGAATGTGAAAGAAATACTTTCTTTAATCCTTACTTGATGTGTAATGTAACATAGTAATTATCTTTTTCAATTGGGAGAGATGGCTGAGTGGACGAAAGCGGCGGATTGCTAATCCGTTGTACGAGTTATTCGTACCGAGGGTTCGAATCCCTCTCTTTCCGTTTCCGTTGATGAGTTTCCATTTTTTCTTTCAAATTTTGCAAACCCCTTTTTATTTTTTCCTTGTTAAATGTGTGGAATAGCTAAAAAAAAATCTTAAGAAAATTATAAAATCAAGCAATAAAAAACAAAAAAATTATTCTTCACGTCCAGGATTACGTCCTGGATCATTGGATAGGAATCCAAAGATGAAGAGAGAAACAAAGAATATTACTACTGTATAAACGAAAAGTTTGAGAGTAAGCATTACACAACCTCCAAGATCATTTTTTGAAAAAGAAAAACGAGAAAAGACAATAGATCCTCCATTTTTATATCACATATCCTATTTTGACACCAAGAAAAGAATTCTAGAAATAGAAAAGAATGTTCAGAAATTCAAATGAAGTTGAAATTTGTAATAAGAGTCTTTGATTACCACAAATCACTTTCATACCCAAATTAGATATTGTAAGGTACCCCAAGCTAATAAGGTATTTCGCCGTAAAAAGGATTAAAATCAGGAAATAGGGCGTCTCGTGGCTATCCGAGAATTTCAATGTTTGAATCGAAGGTTCATACTGTCAGACTTATTTGATCTTATCAATTGTTATAATTTTTCTCGAATAAATATGAATTTTCTAGGATAGTATTAAAGATCTTATCGAAAACTTACAGCAGCTTGCCAAACAAAGGCTAAAAGAAAAAAGAACAGGGGTATGACTGGCATAAAATCTACGATTGGATTCAAAAAAGCATAGGCTTCGGGCAATTTGGCCAAGAAAAGACTACTCGGATAAAGGGCAGAATTAAGACAGATCAAACTAAAGATATTAAGCATAACAGACATTTTTTTCGTCGAGATAATTGCATTTTGATTGAGTTATTGATATAAGGAAAAATGAAGTAAAGTAAGGTAGACAAAAAATCCTTCTTTTTCCGCTCAATCAAAAATCCTCCGATTCTCAAAGGAGAATAGAAGAAATCATACTTTCATACAATATCTTAATTGAATTATATGTAATGATCAATAAATTCCATTGAATTAATTCTAGAGATACACATGCCAAAATCCTAGCACGAATCTATAATAGATTCTATAAAGAATAAAGATTTTCTATAGTTGGACTGGAATTGACGAACACTTAATACCAATATTATTCTTTAATAGTATAAGTATCCAATAAAAATAGAAATGGGGCGTAGCCAAGCGGTAAGGCAACGGGTTTTGGTCCCGCTATTCGGAGGTTCGAATCCTTCCGTCCCAGAGCATATCCATTGTATTCTAATACTTCTTTTTTGTTCAACAAGGTTCTGTTTCAAGGTTTGGATAGACTTTTTTTATTCTTTGCGGAATCATATCTGACTTTTTCACAAACCAAACTAAATCGAGTTCAAATGACATGCAAAAGTAACTGAACCCTTTTGTGACCCATAGAAAATAGGGCATAGATCATAGTTGGAGAAAGATTACTGAACCTCAGGTTAAAAAAATATGAAAATACATATAAAACGAGGAAGTGCTTAGCCTATAGGTATGTATGGTTATCCTATTTCAGTGACAATAGTGTTTCCATTTTTGTGAAAACTAAATTGCATCCCTAAAATATGAAAATTTAAATATTTAACAATGATATTTCTTTTTATTGTTCGATCTATTTAGCTTATTTGCTTTGCATCATTGACAATTCCATTTGAAAAGAAACAGAGATCTTGCTTTTTTATGATAATAAAAAGGAGTAAAACTTGACTCAAAGAATGATGTAGAAGTATAAAACTTTTTCAACTATCAAGATTTGTAATGATTCCTTCTAGGTTGGGAAGTTGAAAATGGTCAGTCTATCTTATTGAGTCACTTGAAGAGGCAGAGTCAAATAGAATTTATTTATTTTATTTGTGCGATTTCTGTTAGTTATGTTATTTCTATATTTGGATTTCTTAATATTTCTGTTAGATATTTTTTTGAGATAGAGATTTATAGAAAAATGTTCTATTCAGACAAAAAAAGACGGCATTTTGCTAAAATTTCTTCAGAAAAATCTTTATTATCTGTGTAGATATTCTCTATTTTAAATTAAATATAAATAACTATGTCTCTGTACCGACTGAACCAATGACTATTCATGATTCCATAATTGAATCAATTCCATACTGGTTCCAAATTAGAGGAATGTTATGGTAAAACTTCGTTTAAAACGATGTGGTAGAAAGCAACGTGCGACTTGAAGGACATGATCCGGTGTGGATTCTTATTGTTACATCCACCATTTTATATAGGAATGAAGGTGCTCTTGGCTCGACGTCGTTTGTTCTATTCTACTAGAACCCTTCTTTTTTTATTGGGTTCTAATGTAAATAGTTCATGATGGAGCTCGAGTAGAAAGTATTTATTAATTTCTCAGGGGCAACGATCTAGGGTTAATGCCAATTAATAAATTGGAACAACTTCGTAAGTATATCTTCGATATAGAAATCGAAAGGATTCCATTCCAACAAATTTTCAAAATTGTTGGAACGGCTAAAACTTTTTCGATCGACAGTGTATCGCGCATGAATCAACCTCGGTATGATTCTTTGATAGAAAGAAATCCCAAAAGGGGTATGTTGCTACCATTTTGAAAGGATTAAGAAGCACCGAAGTAATGTCTAAACCCAATGATTTAAAACAAAAATAAAGGATCCCAGAACAAGGAAACACCACTTCAATTGTCTCACGGATCCAAATAAAGAATCCAAATAAATTTTAAACGAGACAAAAACGGTGGGTTAAAGACCACTCAATAAAAAAATATCTTAAAGAAAAATCTTTAATATATTTGAGAATTATTATATTATTGAACTTGAGTTATGAGTACAAATGATTTTTTTTCAGCAACGCAGCTAAATAAAAATGACTATGAGTTAAATTGAAATTTGAAATTATATTATAGACTAATTCATTTTACGGATTTTCTATTTATTCTAATTCTAATTTTATCCATAGACAAAACATCATTTTTTCTCGAGCCGTACGAGGAGAAAACTTCCTATACGGTTCTAGGGGGGGGGGGGTTCTTTTTCATCTACATCTATCCCGATGAGCCGTCTATCGAATCGTTGCAATTGATGTTCGATCCCGAAGAGAAGGAAGAGATCTTCAGAAAGTGGGTTTTTATGATCCGATCAAGAATCAAACTTATTTAAACGTTCCCGCTATTCTCTATTTCCTTGAAAAAGGTGCTCAACCTACAGGAACTGTTCAGGATATTTTAAAAAAGGCAGAGGTTTTGCCCTAATCAAATGAAATTCAATTAAATTAAGGAAATAAAAAATAAGGGTAGGATAATGATTTCTATATCATTTTGGATATCTTTTCTATACTATGTTTTTTTATTTCCTTTTTTTCTTCTTCTATTCGTATCTAGTTATAATTGTTTTTATAGAATCCTTTTTGATAGAATCTTTTTTGATAGAATCCTTTTCTAA